GTGATCAATCGGACCTTTGATTAATTACTATCGCTTTTTTTAATTGACCTCCTACTTTCTTTAATACAAAGGAGGTCAAATTCAGATTGCGGTTCAAGTTAGTGAAGCTCTTTCAGTCTAATTTGATCTAAGAAAAATAAGGACGAAATCACGCTCTGTAGGATTTGAACCTACGACATCGGGTTTTGGAGACCCGCGTTCTACCGAACTGAACTAAGAGCGCTTTCTTATCAGAAAAGAGAAGACTGTAAAGACACTTTTTTTAACCCCAGTTTAATGATAATGAACGATTATATAATATATATTATTGGATATTGGAATCGATCTTAATTAATCCCTCGTTACTGCTCAACGAAGAAGTAATAGGTAGGGATGACAGGATTTGAACCTGTGACATTTTGTACCCAAAACAAACGCGCTACCAAGCTGCGCTACATCCCTCCAATTGGTCTACAGTGTCATTGTATAGAATTCCTGTTTTGTTTTCCACATCGTTATTTCCTCCATTGATATATACAATTTATATGGGCATTTCGTCTTTTTGGTCCCATTTAACATATAATAATAGTAAAAGAAAAGTCTTATATACGTATGAAATACGGAACGGAACCTGTCGTAAAAATAAATGAGTAGTTTTCGGGAATGCTCGGGAAGAGAGGAACGTTTTTTTATGTTTTAAGAAAAAATTTTATTTACTGGATAGTTGTACATTTCAATTTTAATTAGGGATTCCGTGTACAAGGTTCTTAACTGCATATGCATCTGATCATTTATGTATTACCATTTTAGATTACAATAAAAGAAGGAAGGAGATTTTTCAATGCGAGATCTAAAAACATATCTTTCCGTGGCACCGGTATTAAGTACTCTATGGTTCGGGTCTTTAGCAGGTCTATTGATAGAGATTAATCGTTTTTTCCCAGATGCATTGACATTCCCCTTTTTTTGATTCTAGTTATTGATACGGTACCAAATAACGGAGATTCGAGATACAATTAAATATTTGTGACTAATCCTTTGCCCCCTTTTTCTCTTTTTTCCCTTTTTCCTTTTAGAATAAGAGGGAGGAAAGAGAAAAAAGAAAAGGTGTATTCAACAGCTTCGAGACTTGGGTTCAAGTTTGAATTAAATAAATTATTCAATTCAAAAATTAACTAGGGATGGAGGTAGAATAAACAGGGTGGGGCCTAGATCTAGGACAAGACTCTTATACAAGGTACTTAAATGTAAATGAAATACTGTGATTTGAATTTGAAATAAAGTTTAGAAATTTTTTTAGTATATTGATTGCAGCGAAAGTTTTCATAATTGGATTTCAAGTTAATAACTTCTATTTATCCTTCCTTACTTCTTCTTCGTTTCGGATCGAAAATAGAAGAGTTGAGTAAATCAAAAATCCAAAGGGGGTTCATGGCCAAGGGAAAAGATGTCCGAATAACGGTTATTTTGGAATGTACCGGTTGTGTTCGAAACGGTGTTAATAAGGTATCAACGGGTATTTCCAGATATATTACTGAAAAGAATCGTCACAACACGCCTAATCGATTGGAATTGAGAAAATTCTGTCCATTTTGTTACAAACATATGATTCATGGGGAGATAAAGAAATAGATCGAATCAAGCGGATGTATGTAACCCTTCCAAGGAAGGGTAAAAATGACATTCTATATAGAACATAGTTAAATATTCTATATATAACATAATTAAATATAAACAAACCAAATCCTATTTATTCTAATTCATTTTAGATCCGACCGAAATAGGATTTTCGGGATAAGGAATAAACTAAACAAACCATGGATAAATCCAAGCGGCCTTTTCTTAAATCCAAGCGATCTTTTCGTAGGCGTTTGCCCCCGATTCAATCGGGGGATCGAATTGATTATAGAAACATGAGTTTAATTAGTCGATTTATTAGCGAACAAGGAAAAATATTATCTAGACGGGTGAATAGATTGACCTTGAAACAACAACGATTAATTACTATTGCTATAAAACAAGCTCGTATTTTATCTTTGTTACCTTTTCTTAATAATGAGAAACAGTTTGAAAGAACCGAGTCGACCACCAGAACTGCGGGTCTTCGAGCCAGAAAAAAATAGGCTTACTCTTTCTTCACTTGACTAAAAAAAAGTAAAATCCGAACTCAAACGCAGATTGATGTTTTGTTCGAAAAATATGAAAAATATAGATTGAATTATCGTGTCCTAAGAAAAAAAGAATCGGGCAAGAATAAAGATTTTTTTTGAGTGTGTTCATTCAGTTTTACTATTTTTTTATCATATTTATTTTTACTTTACCCTCCCGGAGTTCATTCTCCGGGGAACTCCGTTTAAATTATTCCGGTGGATTCTTTCCAATCTACTTCTTTTATGATCTCATTGGAAATCATATAAAGACAATTTTTATTTGATATAGCTATTTGTGCAAGTATTTTACGATTAAGAAGCACCTGTTTCTTATATAGGTCATGTATTAATCTACTATAACTATAGGATACCCCTATTTCACGAATTACTGCGTTTATTCGAGTGATCCACAAACGGCGAAAATTTCTCTTTTGCTTATCCCTATCCCGATGCGACGAAACCAAAGCTCTTATTTTCTGTTGAGTAATTGTTCGAGTAAGTCTTGAATGAGCCCCTCGAAAGCTTGATGCAAATAAACGAATTTTTGTTCTACGTCTCCGAGCTATATTTCCCCGTCTAATTCTGGTCATTGAATAAATGAAACTTTGACGAATAACTAATAGATTTCCTTTCTTTCAGTTATTCTTTTTCCCTTTCCTAGTCTATTAATAACAAAGCTTTTTTCCAATGTATAAACTAAAAATTCCAATGACTTTGGCTACTATAACCTTCCCGACCGCTATTTTTCTTTTTTCTAGACATTTAACTTCGAAATAATAAATTTCATTTTACTAGGTATCAAAATATAATAAATAAAAAATATAAATGGATAAAGAAATAGTGGCTTCCTTCGTTTATATGGTTACTTCTTAAACGGTGAGGTTTTCTCTATACACCGGAGCCTTTACTTCATTTAATCAATGTTATTGGTAACTTGTATAGTTCACATTCTTTGGCTCTACCCATGAATTATCCAGTAATAGGTCTTTCACGATTAGATCTACTTACACAGTAACGGTATTTAATTCTGAAAGTTGGCTGGGTAGCTAACCCTGTTAGTCCGTTCTTGCAAGAGGGGCCTAAGTTTTATGTTTTTATTTTTAAGTAGGATTTTCTCCGCTTAATGGATAACCATTTGCTACCACTGGAGAATTGCTTCTCATCTTAAATTGAGGTGATTGGATTTGCACCAATGGAAACCATAAATTTCATACACAATAGAATGGATAGATTCTTTTTTTTATACTGAATTGAACGGACTTATTTTTCTATTCTATCCTATTCCCCGGTACTGATCATTGATACTAGAAAAGGTTTTCTTTCTTTTATCCCAGCTCATGATCTGAACGAGTCGCACATACACCCTAGTACATGTTCCTCGACGCTGAGGGCATCCCCGAAGCGCGGGGGATTTTGTGACATTTCTGATTGGCTGTCTTGTATTTCTAATAAGTTGTTTAATAGTTGGCATGTTGAATCATATCATATAAATAATGGGCTGGTTTAGATCGATCCTAACCTGATGATTTTTAATTACTATTACTTCTATTTAATTTTCTAGTAAATTCAGCAAAAATATAAAATAGGAAATCGAGAATTTGCGCGAAAAAAATCCGGGCTTTTCACTCAACCACTGCTACAACATCAACAATTCCATAAGCTTGGGCTTCTGTTGCTGACATAAAAACATCTCTTTCCATGTCTTCCGAGACAACCCATAAGGGTTTGTCCGTTCTTTGTACATAAACCCTTGTGAGGGTTTCACGCAGTTTTAGCAGCTCTTCCGCTTCCAGGATAAATTCTCCCGTTTGTGCCTCATAAAAAGAACTAGCAGGTTGATGAATCATTACCCTGATGGTATAACAAAAGAGGGGTTCCTCTATTTTGCATGATGAATAGAAAAGAAAGATAAAGAATAAAAAGAAAAAAAGATAGAATTGAACAACCACAACCGTACGGGCATCTTTTATGCATTGCATACGGCTCTATAATAAAATTGACCTTTACCTTCCATCAAAGAAAAAAAAATAGGATCTATCAGACCCAGATCGGTAAATGATAAAATTACCACCCTTCCTTTCGTAGGAGTTCAAAAATACTATGATGGTTCCGTTGCTTTATATATAATATATATATTTATTATTATTATTAATATTATTTGGTTTGTCTGTGTTTCAGCAATCCCAAAGTTGCTTTTTGTAAAATTAAAGAAAAAAATAATCTTTTTTTTATTTTCGAACTCTTTCAGAATACAACTACGCCCCCGGTGTGAAAATAAAAAAGTTTGTGACGCTGAACTGGAATCTCCAATATAAAAAACAGGAAATACCTTTTATCTCATACTACTCTCTCGATACATAATCAAATGTTTTGAAAATAAAAATTGTTTTATTTTGATATCGAATTCAAAGTGCCATGCTATTATTACTTAATATTCATATGGCGAAGGCATAGTCTTATTTTTTTCTCTCAAATAAAAACCTCATTGGCGCCGAGCGTGAGGGAATGCTAGACGTTTGGTAATTTCTCCTCCGGCCAAGATAAAAGATCCCATTGAAGCGGCTAATCCCATGCATATTGTCTGTACATCTGGTAGCACAAATTGCATTGTATCATAAATAGCCACTCCAGGGATAACCCATCCGCCGGGAGAGTTTATAAACAAATAGAGATCTTTGGTATCATTCTCTATACTGAGATATACCATAAGACCAATAAGTTGGTTCGAGATCTCGCTATCAACCTCTTGTCCTAAAAAAAGTAATCTTTCTCGATAAAGTCGGTTGATTAGGGTAAAATTATATCCCTTACGAACCGTACAGGCGCCTTTTGGTGCATACGGTTCAACAAAAAATTGCAAAAAAAAAGAAT